GCAAATGCTAATCACAATAAGGGTTTGAACGAAACAAGTTTAATCATTAGTAAAGCCGAAGTCAACGAGGGCACAACTGTGAAAAAATTAAAGCCCCGGGCTCGAGGACGGGGTTATCCTATAAAAAGATCCACTTGTCATATAACTATTGTATTGAAAGATATATCTTTAGATGAAGAGGAAGAAATAGATAAAAGGAAATTCTATAAATTAGAGCTGAGGAATACTTAAAGGAAGAATATTTTATATTATAAAAAATACAAATACGCTATATTATGTTATGCTTAAAAAAAATCGAATGAATAAAAAAAAAATACAAACGGATGTCACGTTTCACGATATATATAGTAGTGGGGGATTATGGGACAAAAAATAAATCCACTTGGTTTCAGACTTGGTGCAACCCAAGGTCATCATTCTCTTTGGTTTGCACAACCAAAAAATTATTCAAAGGATCTACAAGAAGATCAAAAAATACGAGATTGTATCAAAAATTATGTGCAAAATAATATGAAAATATCCTCTAATGTAGAGGGAATTGCACGTATAGAGATTCAAAAAAGAATCGATTTGATTCAGGTCATAATCTATATGGGATTCCCCAAGTTATTAATAGAAGACAGGACTCGAAGAATCGAAGAATTACAGACGCATGTACAAAAAGAACTCAATTGTGTAAACCGAAAACTCAACATTGCTATTACAAGAATTGCAAATCCTTACGGGCACCCCAATATTCTTGCAGAATTTATAGCCGGACAATTAAAGAATAGAGTTTCATTTCGCAAAGCAATGAAAAAAGCTATTGAATTAACTGAACAGGCAGGTACAAAAGGGATTCAAGTACAAATTGCAGGGCGTATCGACGGAAAAGAAATTGCACGTGTTGAATGGATCCGAGAAGGTAGAGTTCCTCTACAAACCATTCGAGCTAAAATTGATTATTGTTCCTATGCAGTTCGAACTATCTATGGGGTATTAGGCATCAAAATTTGGATATTTGTAGACGAGGAATAATAAGAACTTACTTGACTTATATTTAGTTATATCTGGTGATAAAACAAAAAATGGCAAACTCTTTCATTCTTTTTCTGGTAAATAAGAAAAAAAAAAAAAAGAACAATTCTATAAGGTTGAATAAAAATTCGATTAATCATTTGATATAATTGCTATGCTTAGTGTGTGACTCGTTGGTTTTTTTAGGGTTGGGATTCCAAAAAATGGACAGCCCATAGTACAAACTGATAACTATAGAACTAATAACCAACTCATCACTTCGTGTTATCTGGATAGAAAGAACCAGTCAAGATATGATATATAAGTCATATCATTGTAGCAACTGAAATCTTTTTTACATAAAAAAAAAAAAAAAATCTGATTATGGGTTGTAAAGCAATATAAAGTATACAGATAAATGGAAGGGTGAGAGAAAGATAGAAAAAGAATATTAATGATATATAATTCCAATATGTAAGGTCTATGAGTCATCTCATATAAAGGGAATGTAATAAAGCATCAATACTGATTGATCCATAATTAGACAAATCCGTGCATAGAACAAAAAATCAAGAGCCCCGAGCCAATAAAGACTGAGAAGGTTGACTCAAGAATAAATTTAATTGGAGGCTCCGTTGTAAAATTCAGACCTAATCATTAATCGAGAAGTGGTGGGAACGACAGAACCTGTGAATGCATAAGATTCTATTGAAAACGAATCCTAATGATTCATTGAGTAGGATGGCGGAACGAACCAGAAACCTATTCATTTATTCTGAGAGGTCATGTCATAGACTAATCTTACAACTGAATGTTGAAAGAGTAAATATTCGCCCGCGAATTTTTTTTTATTTCTAAATTTTAGTCGATTCGAAATAAAAGGAAAAACAAAATAAAGATTCATTATAGCGTTCTACCAAAACGACATTATCTATAAATAGAATACGTGTTAAATTATATATTAAAAGAATACGTGTTAAATTATATATTAAAACACAAAAAATTTCTAATTTATAATCGATTAGATCAAATTTCAAAGAATCCCACGATTCCATATATTATTAACCGTGTATTTTTTTTTGTTTAATTTTTTTTTTATTGTTTAATTCGCGAGGAGCTGGATGAGAAGAAACTCTCGTGTCCGGTTCTGTAGTAGAGATGGATGGAATTGCTAAACAACCATCAACTATAACCCCAAAAGAACCAGATTCCGTAAACAACACAGAGGAAGAATGAAAGGAATATCTTATCGAGGTAATCGTATTTGCTTCGGTAGATATGCTCTTCAAGCGCTTGAACCCGCTTGGATCACATCTAGACAAATAGAAGCAGGGCGGCGAGCAATGACACGAAATGCACGCCGCGGTGGAAAAATATGGGTACGCATATTTCCAGACAAACCTGTTACAGTAAGACCTACAGAAACACGTATGGGTTCGGGGAAAGGATCTCCCGAATATTGGGTAGCTGTCGTTAAACCCGGTAGAATACTTTATGAAATGAGCGGAGTAGCAGAAAATATAGCTAGAAGGGCTATTTCAATAGCGGCATCTAAAATGCCTATACGAACTCAATTCATTCTTTCTGGATAGGAATGTAGAAACAAACGAAAGGGGTTTTGGGGATGAAAAAAAAAAACAATTGCAGGTTTCTTTTTTTGTTTTGAACAAATAATATTTCTTTTTTTTATTTATACCTTTGCATTGAAAAAGAAAAAACCGATAAAAAAATGATATGATTCAACCTCAAACCTATTTGAATGTAGCGGATAACAGCGGGGCCCGAGAATTGATGTGTATTCGAATCATAGGAGCTAGTAATCGACGATATGCTCATATTGGTGACATTATTGTTGCTGTAATCAAGGAAGCAGTACCAAATACACCTCTAGAAAGATCAGAAGTGGTCCGAGCTGTCATTGTACGTACTTGTAAAGAACTCAAACGCGACAACGGTATGATAATACGATATGATGACAACGCTGCGGTTGTTATTGATCAAGAAGGAAATCCAAAAGGAACCCGAATTTTCGGCGCGATCGCCCGGGAATTAAGACAGTTAAATTTCACTAAAATAGTTTCATTAGCACCTGAAGTATTATAGGGGAAGACCTTAATATAGTATTTGAATGAAATTGATTAAATTTATTTAATTAATTAGTAAATTGTTTATCTATCACGTATATATCTTTAATAATTCATAAATATAAAAAAAAAAAAAAGAATTCATAAATATTAAAAAATTAAGAAAAAAAGAAAAAGAGCATGTTGATTATATCAAAATTAGGGGGAAACAAAAATCTTAGTTTATCATGAGTAAAGACACTATTGCTGACATAATAACCTCTATACGAAATGCTGACATGAATAAAAAAAGAACAGTTCGAATACCATCTACTAACATCACTGAAAATATTGTTAAAATCCTTTTACAAGAAGGTTTTATTGAAAACGTGAGAAAACATCAAGAAAGCAATAAATATTTTTTGGTTTTAACCCTACGACATAGAAGAAATAGGAAAGGACCATATAGAACTGTTTTAAATTTAAAACGGATCAGTCGACCCGGTCTACGAATATATTCTAACTATCAACGAATTCCTAGAATTTTAGGCGGAATGGGGGTTGTAATTCTTTCTACTTCTCGAGGTATAATGACAGACCGAAAGGCTCGACTAGAAGGAATCGGCGGAGAAGTTTTGTGTTATATATGGTAATCTTTATAATAGCCGACACGGTCATATTTGTGAAAAAAGAGAAAGGACAAGTTTATAATATTATCCCTCTTACATTAGTTGATACTTCAAAGCGGTTTTACTTGGAATGAAACAACAAAAATGGATTCATGAGGGTTTAATTACCGAACAACTTACCGATGGTATGTATCTTCCGGATTCGTTTAGATAACAAAAAAATTATTCTGGTTTTTGTTTCGTAAAGGATTTCATGTAGTTTTATACGTATACTACCAGGAAATAGACTAAAAATTGAGGTAAGTCCTTATGATTCAACCAAAGGGCGTATAATTTAGAGACTCCAAAGCAAAGACTTGAATGATTAGGCGGTTTTTTCAATTTCAACATTCTTTCGTGAGGATACAATTCGAAATTAAAAATTTCAAGAAACTTATTTTCTTCCAATAAGTAGATTCGGAATTAAAAAAAGGAATGACAAATATGAAAATAAGGGCCTCCGTTCGTAAAATTTGTGAAAAATGTCGATTGATCCGTAGGCGGGGACGAATTATAGTAATTTGTTCTAACCCGAGACATAAACAAAGACAAGGATAATCTTTCTAAAACAAAAAGACTCTCGAAATCTAAAGGACCCGATGTACAGATGTACAAATAAATAAATAAATAAAATAAGTAAAAAAAAAAAAAAAAAGAATAAGGATCTGTTTTGACATGAAATGGATATATCCATATATCTCTGACTTATATTTATGAGATGATAAAATATGGCAAAACCTATACCAAAAATTGGTTCGCGTAGAAATAGACGTATTGGTTCACGTAAGAATACACGTAGAATCCCCAAGGGAGTTATTCATGTTCAAGCAAGTTTCAACAATACCATTGTGACTGTTACAGATGTACGGGGTCGAGTAATTTCTTGGTCCTCTGCCGGGGCTTGTGGATTCAAGGGTACAAGAAGGGGTACACCATTTGCCGCTCAAACCGCAGCAGGAAATGCTATTCGGACAGTAGTGGATCAAGGTATGCAACGAGCAGAAGTTATGATAAAAGGCCCGGGTCTCGGAAGAGATGCGGCATTAAGAGCTATTCGTAGAAGTGGTATACTATTAAGTTTCATACGGGATGTAACTCCTATGCCACATAATGGCTGTAGGCCTCCTAAAAAAAGACGTGTGTAAAAATAAACATTGAAGAGATTTCAAGAGAAATAAATAATTCAATGATTTGATCAAATAATATACTATGGTTCGAGAGAAAGTAACAGTATCTACTCGGACACTACAGTGGAAGTGTGTTGAATCAAGAG